ATCAAAATATTCGGAGGACTCTTCTGACCAAACAAAAAATATGTAATTGTCAGCAAAGTTGTTTCTTTTTTTTTTCTTCAAATCCAAATAATTCTTCTTACCTTATACATAATACATAGGTCGTCAATTCCGCATTGGATAAAAAAAGGTGAAATACCCATTTTTCCAATAAATGGTTCAAATCATTTTATCGACATGAGTGTTCTATACCAAAAAAATATTCATTTTGAAACCATTTATTTATTAACATAGTGGTAGAAAGAGTACCATGCTGCGTCTAGACTTCAAACGGTTTAGCTTTAACCATGTTATGTTAAGGGCCCCACATTACTGGTTGATAGAGAATCAAAGTAGATTTACCAATGAATCACGAAATGCTATGGTTCTTACATATGATTTCTTAATTTATGCAGAAGTAATTCGTGAGATCATGCACCCTTCTTTCCTAGTTATAACGGAAAAAGTACAGCTGGTTGGATCCAGCCTATTCTTGAAATAAACAACCCGCACACACTCCCTTTCCAAAAAAGATCAATACACCCAGCACTACACTTAGATTTATTGGATTTGTTGCTAAAATATCGGTATTAAACCCGAAACTCCCGGCGGACGGCCAGTGGCCCAAGGAAACGAAAGAATCGGTTACATTTTTCATATGATCTCCTATTATAGATAGACTAAAAAATCGAACAGAGTTCTTTTTGTATCACTTCGCACCTTTTTTTATATTTTCCTATTTCTAAATAAAGTAAAAAATATATTCAATTTAGAAATTGCGAATTACCCCGCTTGTTGCAACACTACCCAAAAAAAGGTTCCCGTGGACTAAGAACGAACGGGAAGGACAAAAGCGAATCGGTATGCTAATTCCTCATCCTCAAATCAGCCCTTCCCATGGATTATTTTCTCAACGAATAAGTAATTGTAGGAGTAAAATCTTGATATAATTCGAAAAAGCAAGCGATATCCAAGGCAATAAAATATGAAAAATATTTATTTTTCATATTTCTAGAATTAAACAAAAGGATTTGCAAATAAAAGTGCTAATGCTACAACCAGTCCATAAATTGTTAAAGCTTCCATAAAAGCCAGACTAAGCAATAAAGTACCTCTTATTTTTCCCTCCGCTTCGGGCTGTCTCGCGATACCTTCTACAGCTTGGCCCGCAGCAGTACCTTGCCCAACTCCAGGTCCAATAGAAGCAAGCCCTACGGCCAATCCAGCAGCAATAACGGAAGCGGCAGCAATCAATGGATTCATGGTAAGTTCCTCGCACCAAAAAAAGAAATGGTTAATGATACAATCAACCAATGAATTAGGAATTTATTAGCCCATCGCTAAGATTCATCCAGTCGAAGTAATTAAGAACTCCGAATTGAAGTAATAACATTATTGAATCATCAGAACTACTTCGATATCCCTTTTTTAGTTTCTATCCACACATTCTTTGTGAATCCATACGACTTTTGTTCTTCCATTTATTTGTTCCGAATCGTTCTTTGAATTCTTCGATCTTTTTCTTGATTTCGGCCGTTTATTCATTCAATTCACAGTCACAGACGAGATGAAAGGACTGCTATTGGATATTGGGATCCCCATCTAAATTTACAGTAGTAGGGCAAATTAGATATATCTTTAGTTCATATATAACTCGTCAATATCTAATATCACATATACACGTCCTTCTTCCATAACGTAAACCAACTATTCCTACCTTAGATTCAATCGGATTCTAAAATAATTATTCGAAACATCCACAAGAGTTGACTTATCGCCATTAAATTACATATATCTAGTTTGACCTTCCCTCTCCGAACCAACCCATGTTTGTAAATTCTTCTCTACCCTTTCTTTATCATTCTCCCCCATAAATAAAATTTCCATAGACAAGTTGATTAGGCTAAATCACATTCCATAGAAATATCATTATTTGATAGATCTAAGTTCATGCAATTTTTTATTTATTAAAATTTCATTTTCCTTTGGTCAATCGTTGAATTGAATAAAATCAACTGAAATGGGAATTATTCTATAGAACACCCCTTTTTTATTTAATCACGCGTCGTAAATATATACCAATTATTATTCACATTATGACTCCCAATAGGTAATATTTGGATTGACTGAACCATATAAATAGAATATTCATTGAGGGGAGGTATGATATAAGTGAACCAAACAGGAATTTTAGGAAAAAGGTCTTTTAGATTTTAGATCTCTTTCCTTTTTTTTTTTACAATTCGCTAATATTGTAATCTTTTTTGCTATTACTCTCGATCGTATATAACGTATTTGTATATTTATATTCCCTAAATAGATTATCTTGAGCAGCGCACACATTGCGCCGGGCTTAACCTAACCTAATAAAAAAGACTGTTTTGAAAACTAGTTAATGATGACCCTCCATGGATTCACCTATATAAGCCGCGGCTAAGGTTGCAAAAATAAGAGCTTGAATACCACTTGTAAATAATCCAAGGAACATGACAGGTATAGGAAC